AAAAGTATTTGCTCCAAGGAGTAACCCTAAAATTCCGTCTGTTTTCTGGGTTTGGAAAAGTGCGAATTTTCAAGAACGGGAATCTTATGATATGTTGGGAATCTTTTATGATAATCATCCACGGCTGAAACGTATCTTAATGCCTGAAAGTTGGATCGGATGGCCCTTACGTAAGGATTATATTGCCCCCAATTTTTATGAAATACAAGATGCTTATTGAAGATGAAGAAACCAATCTTCATTTTTACAACTCCCGCTATTCAAGAAATATTTGTACGTTTTTTCTAGATCAAATAGAGGAATTGAAGTCCCATTCGTATTATTATTATGAATTATGAATATTATGAATGGACTAAATATAAATAGAAATAAATTAAATAGAAAAAAAAAAGACAATACAATTAAGAATTCTTTGAGATTCTCAAAATCGGAAGATGCTTATTTCGGATGAGCCGAGGCAATAGAATAGGATGAACTAAAAAAAAGAGTTCTGCATCATGAACTTTGTATCGCGTACATCACTTAGATGGGCTCTAGAGGGTCATATAGGAGGGAAGGAATAAATAGAAAAAACAAAATAAAAAAAAGGTCTATTTCCAGACACCTAGCTAGATGGATAAGTATGTATGTATCAGGATCTATACTATTAATGAATATATATGTTGATCCCATATTACTTAATTTGGAGAATAGATACTCATACAAATTAATCATATGCCAGGAACCAGATTTGAACTGGTGACACGAGGATTTTCAGTCCTCTGCTCTACCAGCTGAGCTATCCCGACCATTACCGACGCATCATTTTCATTTTACTAGATGGGTTGGGTCGATGTCAATTAAAAAAGACGCAATTCAGTATTAAAAGTCTTGGACGGGAAATTGCATTTCTTGAATATTCAAAAAGAAGACTTTGTAAGTTTCAGTATGAGCAATGAGATGGATTGTGAATCATTCACATGGAGATTCCTTGCTCCAAAGTGTTCATTTCTACGTGTATCCTATATACCACACGACTTGTATATGATAAGAGAAAAAATTCTGCTCGGATACGTTTGTAAATGGAAAAGAGTAGGATGAATGAGAAACATAACGAAATTGGAACCGCTAACATAGGATAAATCGTTAGGGAGTTAAATGAGCCCTTTTTTGGGGGATTTGGGGATAGAGGGACTTGAACCCTCACGATTTCTAAAGTCGACGGATTTTCCTCTTACTATAAATTTCATTGTTGCCAGTATTGATATTGGCATGTAGAATGGGACTCTATCTTTATTCTCGTCCGATTGATTAATTAGTTCTTCAAAAGAAAAACAAAAAGGATTCGGGTCGTCATTTTTGAGATCCTTTTTCATTACGTATACATAGTGTATTTTTTCATTACTTATACATAGTGTATATAGGCTTATCCTTCATCCGTTATGGCCTTTCGATATTCGATAGAAGAATTCCTTTCTTTACCCAAAAAAGGCAATCAACTCCATTTGTTAGAACAGCTTCCATTGAGTCTCTGCACCTATCCTTTTTTTCTCCCGTTCTGACCCCTTGTTTGTTTTTGTTCTCGTAAAATAGGATTTGGCTCAGGATTGCCCATTTTTGATTCCAGGGTTTCTCTGAATTTGAAAGTTATCACTTAGTAGGTTTCCATACCAAGGCTCAATCCAATTAAGTCCGTAGCGTCTACCAATTTCGCCATATCCCCCCTTTCCCTTTGTGTTTTGAGATTCGGATCTCAATGCCGTTCCCTTTTTTCTTGCATTTATGCCGAAACCGTTGAATTCATTAAATACGGATTCCTATATATCCTATAGAGAAATATAGAAAAGCGTTTCGATTTCTTGTCAGAAATGATTCTATTCTATCCTTTCTGTATTCGCAATTCAATATAGATGGATATAGACTATATAAGATAGATATATGTCTCTCTCCCTCTCAATTTTCTCATGCAATCCGGTGGAATAGTGGAACGGTCGATTCTTTTTTTTTTTTTCTCTAAAAATTGAAATTTGGTTTGGGCGACAAACTGAATCTCTTCATCACATGCTTCAATGAACTCATCACATGCTTCAATGAACTATCTTGGATCTATAATGAACTATCTTGGATCTATGTCGAATTGGTAGGTCTATGTATCAATCAAATGAATTTTGTTCCGTTCTGTAGGGATCAGGTCAATTCAAGTCAATTCAATTAGGGTTGGTATTGAAACAATTAATTTCGTTGATATTTATCAAATCCAATATCAATAAACCAAATTTACCCTATCCTTATACTCCTTAAGTAAATCGAAATTATCCTTCCCGATTGGGCCACTAACCACTATGAGTCTACTGCATATATCCTTATAATATATATATATATGCATAGATAAATCTATCTTATCCCCTTAGTGACTCATTCAGTAATTGAATCAACTAGCCCCTTTAACTCAGTGGTAGAGTAACGCCATGGTAAGGCGTAAGTCATCGGTTCAAATCCGATAAGGGGCTTTGACCTTTTT